AGTTCATCCAATCTCCAGAATAATATTTATTATATTATTTAGAATAGATCTTAGTAAAATATTTATAATAAGATACGAAAGCGCGATTCGTCTATTCGGAATCGTGTTTTCGTATGAAAAAATGAATTTTTTCTTTATTTAATCGTTATATCTAGGTAAGAGTTTGGCTATTTCTTAGAAGAATGCGTTTTTGTTAGATTTTTTATAATACTGGTGAGAACCTTTATCATACAAAAAACAATTATAATCGAGATTATACTATACTTGTTATAAAAAATAGGATAAGATTAAGATATTTTTGTTTAGAAAACACCTATTTCATCACCATATTGAGAACCCTATATACACCTAATATGTAGCGTCCAAAAGCAATCGACAATTACCATTTCAAAGGTATCTAAGCAGGCCGGGTAAACTTTTCATTTTTTGCATATCGACGAAGAAGAAGTATAGAAAAAATATAGATTTAAAAGAATTAAAAAGATGTCAAGTATATTGCTTACCCGAAATACAATGTCGATTATTCTAAAAAGAATAAAGAGAATGCAATTCCGAACTTCAAGAATAATATGAACAGCAAGTGTGCGCGCACCTAGCACTTCGCATAGCTGCCAGCGTTTCATAATCGAGTCTGAAAATAGACCCAAGGTGGATTAGATGAACTCTAAAGAAAGACTACTCCATCCACAGCTTTTTGTATACTGGGTATGAGAAGATTGTCAATAAAATGTCTCCAAGTCATAGAATTTTATTAGTGAATAGGTTTACTTTTTCTTTCTCTTGTTAGCCACGGCCCGCTTGATTATTTTCAGATTGAGGTCTTTTTCCATCCGAATTTCCCTTTCTATTTCTGAAAAGATTTTCTAAGACCCAAATGAGTGTTATGGTATTAGGGTCTTATTGATCACAACTAAAAATGTTCTTGATCGCACATAAAATAAAAATGAAATTTTCTGTAAAATAAAAAATTCAAGAACCACTCTGATACAAAATCTAAGTCGGATTAGATGTTTCCAAAATAACGTATCTTGAGTCGACCGTACATGTGGTTGGAATAAGGGAAAAAAGGACTAAGACTCTTTTCTTTCGAAAGCAAGTCAATGATGACCCTCCATGGATTCGCCTATATAAGCCGCGGCTAAAGTTGCAAAAATAAGAGCTTGAATACCACTTGTAAATAATCCAAGGAACATGACCGGTATAGGAACCACCAAGGGTACTAAAGAAACAAGAACAACCACTACCAACTCATCAGCCAATATATTCCCGAAAAGTCGAAAACTAAGCGATAAGGGTTTTGTGAAATCTTCTAGGATGTTAATTGGTAAAAGGATTGGAGTAGGTTGAATGTATTTGCCGAAATAACCCAATCCTTTTTTGCTAAGACCCGCATAGAAATATGCCACGGATGTGGGTAAAGCTAAAGCAACAGTAGTATTTATATCATTCGTGGGTGCGGCTAACTCCCCATGAGGTAACTCTATAATTTTCCGAGGTAAAAGAGCCCCTGACCAGTTAGAAACAAAAATAAATAGGAACATAGTTCCAATAAAGGGAACCCAAGGGCGATATTCTTCCCCAATTTGGGTTTTGCTCAAGTCTCGAATGAATTCCAGGACATATTCGAAGAAATTTTGACCGTCGGTCGGAATGGTTTGTGGATTTCGAAGAGCTATAGTGGTTGAACCTAATAAGATAGCAATTACCACCCAAGAAGTAATAAGTACTTGTGCGTGAACTTGGAAAGCGCCTATTTGCCAATAGAAATGTTGGCCTACTTCCACACCGGATATATCGTATAACCCCATTAGTGTGTTGCTCGAACATGGTAGAACATTCATATTGCCCTCTGACAGAAATCGAACTTAAAAAGGAATTATTTTGATTCCACTATCTCTTTCTCGACTTGCCTATTTGAATCAGATATTTCGTATACCAAGTAATCAAATAATATCCCCCGCTATTTTTATCTCTTTTTTGAGATTCAGGAATAGTAACCGATTCAATAAATCTATGGAGTTCTCGAAGTAATTGACTTTATCTTATTATTAATTAACGATTTGTTATATAGCTAGAACGACCCTCACAAATTGCGGATACTAATTTGTTAAGAATAAATCGAATTGAAGCTCTAGCGTCATCATTGGCTGGAATCGGAAGATCTACGAGATCCGGGTCACAATTTGTATCGATTAAACAAATCGTTGGAATTCCCAAAGTTAGACATTCGCGAACAGCCGTATATTCTTCTTGCTGATCAATGATGATTACAATATCAGGTAACCCCGTCATATATTTGATCCCACCCAGGTAGGTTTGCAAGTGGTATAATTGTCTCTTCACTATTGCTGCATCTCTTTTCGGAAGACGATTGAGTCTTCCGGTCTTTTGTTCCGCTCTCAAATCTCTGAACTTATGAAGCCTCGTTTCTGTAGTGGACCAATTCGTTAACATACCACCTAGCCATTTTTTATTAACATAATGACACCGAGCCCTTATTGCAGCGGCTGCAACTGAATCAACTGCTTTTTTGTTGGTACCAACTATTAAGAATTGTTTTCCCCTACTCGCTGCATAAAAAACTAAATTACAAGCTTCTGATAAAAAACGAGCAGTTCTAGTAAGATTTGTGATATGCCTACCTTTACGCTTTGCAGAGATGTAAGGCGCCATTCTAGGATTCCATTTCTTAATACGATGACCCAAATGAACTCCTGCTTTCATCATCTCTTCCAAATTGATGTTCCAATATCTTCTTGTCATTTCTCCCCACACTTCCTCTTTTTTTTAGAGAGGAGGTAACCTAAATAAATAATTGTTCCGATGGAACCTTCTACCGGAGATGACCGTTGATACACCGCCTAAACCATTAATTCCTTTCTATTCGTTATTAGCTTTATTACCAAATCAAATGACCAGACCGGATAGGTAAAGTGAAAAGGATGCATTTTCTCTTAGGAATCATGAAATCCCATAAATTATGATGGATCATGGAAATTCTTTGGGATCCAAGAGTCAAATAATCCTATGGGTTGGAACAAAATATCTCTCATTTCCGCCCACAAATAGATTCTTCTTTTTTATTTCCAAAGGAGTGTTTCTATATTGCGTTGAACGGTACACTAATCCTTTGAATCCGGTACCAACCGGTATCATCCCCCCCAGAACAACGTTCTCTTTCAAGCCTTTCAACCAATCGATACGACCTCGTAAAGCGGCTTTTGCTAAAACTCGAGAAGTTTCTTGAAAACTCGCTTCGGATATGAAACTTTGAGTATTCAGAGACGCCCTCGTTATTCCCAATAAGACGGCTCGATAACAGATCGCTTCTTCCAAAGCGCGCCCTGTTCGTTCCGCTCGCAACAATCCAATTAGTTCTCCAGGTGAAAAAACATTAGACATTCCATCTTCTGAAACCAACACTTTTGATGTTATTTGACGCACAATAATTTCTATATGCCTATTATGGATTTGCACCCCTTGGGATCGATAAACCTTTTGAATCTTATTAACCAACGAGATACGACTTTGTGCTATGGTTAACTCAGCGCCAACCAAGAATCCCCAAGGAATTCCAAGAATTCTTGTTATACGCGCGTTCCAACCTTCAACCCTTTTTTCTAGGTTCATTGATATTGAATCAATTGAACGCACTTCTAACACTTTTTCCACTTTTGGAAGACCTTGCGTTATATCACCAGATCTCGATTTTTCATATATAAATGTAACTAATGTATCCCCTCCGTAAAGGATTTCCCCATAATGGCCATGAACGGTTGCTCCTGGAGTAGCCAAATAGGGCTTCGCGGATCTTATTACTAAAGAGTCAACATGAACAATTATAACCTGACCCGCTTTGAGGTGCGGTCCGTATTTGGATATACATACATTTTCATAAATAAATTGTCCAAGGCTAATTATTGTCGATGTCTCTTCACATAAATTGTGATGGAGAAAATACCAATTCAAATTGAATGGATTCAAAATCATGTTATTGCTTGGATTGGGATTATAAATTCTCCCATTTTCATCCATTAAATAATATTTAAGTACTTGGAAAGTCTGTTTTAAAGTGGGAAGTAGTAAATATTTATTTACCAAGATATGATTATGCGTTATTAAATGGTAAGCTGGAGAAAAATTAGCAATTTTAGGCACAATCCCTAAAGGACCCAACGAATTACTAATTGGAATTTGCAGATCCCTTTCCGTTGGAATTGATTCTTTTGTCACATTGTTGTTAGATTTCCAACCGTTGAATGGATCCATTCGAGAACAATTAGATGATGATAAAAGGATCAAAGACTGGCATTCCTTATTTGGATTTAACCACGTACGAATAGTTCCTTGATGTTGGGTAAATGATTGTGGAATCCTTGCCTTGTAATAAAAGGGATTCAGATTAGTGCGTTCTGATCCATTATCGGGGATCCATCCTGACCCCGCCGTATCATTTCTTTTTCTGGTATACGAAATAGGGGGCTTCACGAAGTCCATTCTTAGGAAAGCTCGAATCAGATCATTTACCCTTACTTCAACAAAGGAAGGATGAACTTCCTCTACAGATGAACCGCTTTTGTCTTGGTCCCAATTCAATAATAAACAAGTTCGAACTAATTGACTATTTGTGTGAGAAAGTCTTCGAATTGGTTTGCCATTTACATAAAGGATATAATTGGCAAATCTAAGTTGCACATTATCCCTTTCTTGCAAGGGATCATGGGGGAAAAGTGTTTCGAAATTTATACCGTCTGCTATTTCATATGTGACTATGGGTCGAACCAAAACAAAAGACTTTTTCTTAAAAGTTGGAATCCGTTGGACATAGACCCCTTTTTTCCTTTTTTTTGCTTCCTTCGCATTTTTTTTTAACACTCCTGGTGGTATTAAGATGCCGCTGTGCCAAGGTATCTTATCTGCCTCTTCAGAAAAATGGAGATCTCCAGAAAAAATTTTCAATTCAATTATTTCTTTTTTTCTTTCCACTCGGACCAATCCGCCTACTCGACTTCTTGTATTTAAAGCGATTCGTGTATCGACTCTAATAATGCTATTGTTCCGTACCATTATGGAAGAAGATCCGGGTAAGATATGCACTTCCTCGGGAATGAAAAAAAATTGATCTACTGTCTTTTGGTATTTTTGCCTAAATTCTTTTGCTCTTCTATGCTCAATCAAATCCTCTTTTTTGACGATAGAATCCATCTCTCTAGTCCTATATTTAGGAATTCCCGTACCCTTTATTCGGTATCGGGGATCATCGAAATAAGCAAGAATACTATTCTTGCGTAAAATACCATTTATGGGTATTTCAATCGAGATACCCGAAAGAAGGATTAGTTCTTTCTCTCGTTCTTGATTCGATTGGAATGGAATGATGAATCGATTTCTTCGCCTCTTTGCCAATAAATCAAAACTTTCGTGGAGAATGGCAGGATATATGAAATTACAATGACCATTGCATATGATTTGATCAGGTCCTGAAAAAAAAAGAACCTTCCGGGCACTTTTACCAGAAAGCTCCGAACTAAACAATTTAGGTCTCACTTGATCATTAGTCACCGAGAAGCTAGACAAAGATCTTCGTTCAGCAGAAAGAGAATGAACATTCATTTGATCTTGATCCTTGCGGAGTGAAAAGGGAACTATACTAGAATTGCGCAGAGCACCTGATAATATCCATAAATGACTTGTTTTTGGTAAGAGATGAACATTACCATATGTATATTCAGGCGCATGATACACATCCGTACTCCAGTGCATTTCTCCCTCTAAGTCAGAATAAATATGTTTTCGAACCCTCTCTTTAAAATTCAAGGTGGATGTTCCCGCCCGAATTTCAGCAATCACTTGTTCTGATTCTACATATTGATCATTTTGAACTAAAAGAAAACTTTTTGGTGGAATATGCACATTATGTATAATATCCTGACTCTCAATAGTCACATACAAGTCTATATAACATAAAAAAGCAGGATGTCCGTGGCGTGTACGTGTGGGATGAACCAAATCCTCATTGAATCTAATTTTTCCATTAGAGGGAGCTCGTACATGTTCTGCAGTCCCACCTGTAAACACGCCACCGGTATGAAAGGTTCTTAATGTTAGTTGAGTCCCTGGTTCCCCAATAGATTGACCCGCAATAATACCTACTGCTTCTCCCAATTCGACCAGGTCGCCATGAGCGGTACTCCGACCATAACATAATCGGCAGATCCAAGATGTACTCCTGCAAGTAAAGGGAGTTCGAATCGATATTGGTTGTATTTGAAAGTTTATGAATGTATTGACAAGTCCAATCCCAATATCTTGGTTTCGAATGGCAATGCATCGTGAACCCCTATATATATCGTCTGCTAATACACGACCAATTAATGTTTGGATAAAAATATTTTCTGTCATCATCCCTTTTCGAGGACTCACCGAAATTGCTCGGATGGTGCCACAATCTGTTCTACGGACAACAATATGTTGAACTACTTCAACAAGTCTACGCGTGAGGTATCCAGCATCTGATGTTCGTACAGCAGTATCCACAACGCCTTTGCGGGCTCCGTAGCAGGAAATTATATATTCCGTTAAAGATAGTCCTTCACGTAAATTGCTTTGAATGGGTAAATCAATCATTTGTCCTTGAGGATCCGACATTAATCCTCTCATACCAACCAATTGGTGTACCTGAGATGCATTTCCTCTAGCTCCTGAAAAGGACATTATATGGACTGGATTCAAAGGGTCAGTCATCCTAAAATTAGGATTCATTTCTTGGCGCAAATATTCACTTGTAGCATACCATATCTCAATGGATTGACGTAATTTTTCTACCGCGTGTACATTTCCATAATGATGGTGTTTTTCCAAAATAAAACTTTGTTGTTCAGCGTCTTGGACTAGCCATCCCTTAGAAGGTATTGTTAAAAGATCATCAATTCCTAATGAAATGGATGTAGCAGTGGCTTGCTGGAAACCCAGAGTCTTTACTTGATCCAGGATGTGTGATGTATATGCCATTCCAAAATGATCTATTAATCGGCTAATAAGTCGTTTTATGGCAGTTCCATCTATCGCTTTATTGTGAAAGACCAGATCGGCCCTTTCGGCCATAAGTACCTCCATATTCCGCTGAGTTGGATTCGACAATAGGTTTAAGTCAGTGATTCGAAGACTCCCTTTCCTCGATCTTTAGTCCCGTAGAAATTCCAGAATTAGAATACTAGTTGAATCGGAGAGACCCGAATTCCCGCGGGTCTCATAGAATTACTTAGCTTAGGTACCCTATGAGCAGGCCCGGCAAAACCCTTGTATGGCTTCTTCTATTTCTCGATAAAAAGAAATATGACCAACAGTTGTTCGAATGTAGATACAAAGTCTTTCTTTTTTTACACTTCTTACTATTAGATAGTGACCATAAATTTCATGATAGGTACCCAAAGATTCATATTGAACTTCGATGGGAGCTTCTCTTGATGCAATGATGCGTTGATCGAGTCGCCAACGGAG